ACCATTAATTTTACAACTTCTATGATCTCTTCCCGAACCAAACATGAATCTTTCGATTCATTTGGCTCTCACGCTCAATTATTTAGTTTATGGGCATTCCCATATCTTTTAATGTAATGAACCTACCCTCTCTTTTCTGTTCCTATTCAAAGATATCGAAACTTATATTATAATATTATATTATATAAGTATAAGACCAGAATATTAAGAGGACTCTTCCGACCAGACAAAAAATCTATCCCTAATTGTCAGCAAAGTTGTTTCTTTATTTGTTTTTGATTTCATTTCTATTTCAAATTCTTATATATATATTTTATATTTCCACTTTTTTTTTTCAAGTCTAAAAATCCAAAAAATTCCCTTTTTTATACATAGGTCGTCGCTTCGGCATTGGATAAAAAAAAAAAAGGCAAGGCCCCCATTCTCTAGTAAATAGTTTCAAATCATTTTATTGATATGAGTGTTCTATATCGGATGAATTACCTACTATTATTTTATGTGGTAGAAAGAGTACCATGTTGTGCCTGGACTTCAAACAGTTTAGCTTTAACCATGTTAATGGTCTCACATTATTGGTTGATAGAGAATCAAAGTTGATTTTACCAATGAGTCACGAAATGCTATGGTTCTTACATATGATTTCTGAATTTATTCAGAAGTAATTCGTCGAGATCGTGCACCTTTTTTACTATTATCCTAGCAAGAAATAAAATAACATAAATAAAGTGCGGATGGTTGGATCCAACCTATATTCTTGAAATACACAACTCGTACACACTCCCTTTCCAAAAAAAATCAATACACCAAGCACTACAGTTAGATTTATTGGATTTGTTGCTAAAATATCAGTATTAAACCCGAAACTCCCGGCGGATGGCCAATAGCCCAAGGAAACACAAAAATCGGTTACATTTTTCATACGCTCTCCTCTTTCTTATAGATAAGACTAACAAAAACAGAGTTCTTTTTGTATCACCTCGCTCGCCCTTTTTTGATCAATTTCTTTTTATTCATTTTTATCATTTTAATTTCATTTGAAAAATTTCTCTATTTCTTTTAGTTTCAAATTAAAATTAAGAAGAGATACTTATTAAGTTAGGTCCGAGGCCTCGCGTCAATTGTGAAATATCTCGTTTGTTGAAATGAAACGCCGCCTCAAAGTTCAAAAGGTTTCCATTGTACTAACTCGGGGTGGTAATGGTAAGGAAGAAAGCGAGCAAATCTGCTAATTCCTCATCCTAAAATCAGTGCTTCCCGGGGCATTGTCCCAACAAATAAGTAACTGTAGGAGTACAATTTCGATCTAATTCAAAGAAGCAAACGGCAAGTCCGAGTTAATAAAATAAGAAAAAGAGTACGTTTCGTACTTTTTCACATTTCTAGGATTAAATTAAACAAAAGGATTCGCAAATAAAAGCGCTAATGCTACGACCAGTCCGTAAATTGTTAAAGCTTCCATAAAAGCTAGACTAAGCAATAAAGTACCTCGTATTTTACCCTCTGCTTCTGGTTGTCTCGCAATACCTTCTACAGCTTGGCCTGCAGCAGTACCTTGACCAACCCCAGGTCCAATAGAAGCAAGCCCTACGGCCAATCCAGCAGCAATAACGGAAGCGGCAGAAATCAGTGGATTCATAGTAAGTTCCTCGTAAAAAAAAAATGGTTAATGATATAATCAACCAATGAATTATTACTTATTTTTTTCATTCAATCCACAATCACAGACGAAACAGAAGGACTTATATTGGAATCCATCTAATGCTGTGGGCTGGAAAAAAAACAATATACTGGAAAAAATATAGAAAAGATAAATAGAAAAATGGATATAATTTATAAATTTATATAATATTCATATTATATATTAATTATATGTATATTAATAGGGATAGCCAGCCCCTATACTATATAGCATAGCTAGCGAATAGCTAATATCACATATACATTTGTTTCTTCCATAACGGAAACCGCCCACATTTTATATTGAATAAGACTCTAAAATCATTTCATTCTGCAAAACATACGCGGGGGCTGGACTTATAGACATTACATATATCTAGTTTGACCCCCTACCCCTAACCCATTTTTTTATTCTGTATTCCGTAATAGGGTCCGCCCTTCCTCCCGAGGCACTAGGTTATATATACCTATGTATTTGTATCTATTATGGATTATATTCCCAACCCAGTGATTGATTATTTTGAATCAACCATGCATGAATTAGGATAAGCTAAAAAAAAAAAGACTATTTCGAAAGCTAGTTAATGATGACCCTCCATGGCTTCGCCTATATAAGCCGCGGCTAAAGTTGCAAAAATAAGAGCTTGAATACCACTTGTAAATAATCCAAGAAACATAACAGGTATAGGAACTACTGAAGGTACTAAAGAAACAAGAACAACAACTACTAATTCATCAGCCAATATATTTCCGAAAAGTCGAAAACTAAGAGATAAAGGTTTTGTGAAATCTTCCAGGATGTTAATTGGTAAGAGTATTGGAGTTGGTTGAATGTATTTCCCGAAATAACCCAATCCTTTTTTGGTAAGACCTGCATAAAAATATGCCACCGACGTGAGTAAAGCTAAAGCAACAGTAGTATTTATATCATTTGTGGGCGCAGCTAACTCCCCATGAGGTAACTGTATTATTTTCCACGGTAAAAGAGCACCTGACCAGTTAGAAACAAAAATAAATAGGAACATAGTTCCAATAAAGGGAACCCAAGGACCATATTCTTCTCCAATCTGAGTTTTGCTCAAGTCTCGAATAAATTCAAGGAGATATTCGAAGAAATTCTGACCGTCGGTCGGAATGGTTTGTGGATTCCGAACAGCTATGATGACTGAACCTAATAAGATAGCAATTACGACCCAAGAAGTGATAAGTACTTGGGCATGGATTTGTAAACCTCCTATTTGCCAATATAAATGTTGGCCTACTTCTACACCCGATATATCGTATAACCCCTTGAGTGTTTTAACGGAACATGGTATAACATTCATATTGTCCTCTGACAGAAATCGAACTTCAAAAATAAATTATTTTGATTCAACCATCTCTTTATCAACTCAACTACTTTCATTATTAATGCTATATTTAGGATACCGAGAAATCACATGACATAACCTCCCCAGTATTTTTTTTATATTTCTCTCTTTTCAAAATTCAAGAATAGTAACCGATCCAATAAATCTATCGAGTTCAAAAATAATTAATGAATCTTATTATTAATCATAATCAACGATTTCTTATATAGCTAGAACGACCCTCGCAAATTGCGAATACTAATTTGTTAAGAATAAATCGGATTGAAGCTATAGAGTCATCGTTGGCTGGAATCGAAATATCTGCGATATCCGGGTCACAATTTGTATCGATTAAACAAATCGTCGGAATCCCCAAAATGACACATTCTTGAAGAGCCGTGTATTCTTCTTGCTGATCAAGGATGATTACAATATCAGGTAACCCTGTCATATATTTGATCCCACCCAGATATGTTTGCAAAGTAGATAATTTTCTCTTTAACATTGCTGCATCTCTTTTGGGGAGACGGTTGAATTGCCCCATCTTTTGTTCTGCTCTTAAGTCCCTGAACTTATGAAGTCTCGTTTCCGTAGTGTACCAATTCGTTAACATACCACCGAGCCATTTTTTATTAACATAATGACACCGAGCCCCTATTGCAGCTGATGCTACTGAATCCGCTGCTTTATTTTTGGTACCGACGATTAAAAAGTTTTTTCCCCGGCTTGCTGCATCAAAAAATAAATCGCAGGCTTCGGATAAAAAACGCGCAGTTATCGTAAGATTTGTAATATGAATACCTTTACGCTTAGCAGAAATGTAAGGGGCCATTCTAGGATTCCATTTCCTAGTACCATGACCAAAATGAACTCCTGCTTCCATCATCTCTTCCAAATTGATGTTCCAATATCTTCTTGTCATTTTTCCCCACACTTCCTCTTTTTTTTTAGGAAAAAAGGTACCTTGAAATATAAAATTGTTCCGACGGAACCTTCTACCGCGGATTTACCGTTGATACACGGTCCAAACCATTAATTTCTTTTCATTTCTTTTAATTACTTATTTATTTATTATAAAATCAATAATTGGAAAGACAGTTCCGGATAGTTAAAGTAAAAAGAATGAATCTCTTCTTAGTCTTAGGAATCATTAAATCGTGTAAATGATTGTTCTTATGTCTCATGGAAATTGTTTGGGGCGCAAGAACAAAATAATTCTCTATGGTGTAATAAAAGATCTCTCATTTCCGACTCAAATAGATTCTTCCTTTTGATTTCCAAATAAATGTTTTTGTCTTGCCTTGAATGGTGCAGTAATTTTTTGAATCCGGTACCGACAGGAATAATTCCCCCTAGAACAACGTTTTCTTTCAGGCCTTTCAACCAATCAATACGACCTCGTAAAGCAGCTTTTGCTAAAACTCGAGCGGTTTCTTGAAAACTTGCTTCGGATATGAAACTTTGAGTATTCAGAGATGTTCTCGTTATTCCCAATAAGATTGCCCGATAACCGATCGCTTCGTCCAAAGCACGCCCTGCTCGCTCCGCTCGCAAGAATCCTATTAATTCTCCAGGTGAAAAAACATTAGACATTCCATCTTCTGAAACCAACACTTTTGATGTTATTTGACGTACAATAATTTCTATATGTCTATTATGGATCTGTACCCCCTGAGATCGATAAACCTTTTGAATCTTATTAACCAAAGAGATATGACTTTGGGCTATGGTTAGCTCAGCTCCAATCAAGAACCCCCAGGGAATTCCAAGAATTATCGGTATACGTTCGTTCCAGCTTTCAACTCTGTTTTCGAGGTTTATCGATATTGAATCAATCGAACGCACTTCTAATACTTGTTCTACTTTTGGAAGACCTTGCGTTATGTCACCAGATCTCGATTTTTCATATATAAATGTAACTAATGTCTCTCCTTCATAAAGGATTTTTCCATAATGGCCATGAACAGTTGCTTCCGGAATAGCCAAATAGGGCTTAGCAGATCTTATAACTAAGGAGTCAACATTAACAATTAAAATTTGCCCGGATTTTTTTATGTGTGGTCCGTATTTGAATAGACATACATTTTCACAAATAAATTGTCCAAGACTAATTATTGTGGATGTCTCCTCACAAGAATTGTGATGGAGAAAACACCAATTCAAATGAAATGGATTAAAAATGATGTTACTGCATGGATCGGGATTATAAATCCTCCTACTTTCATCCATTAAAGAGTATTTAAATATTTGAAGTACTTGGAAAGTCTGTTTAAAACTGTCGAGTAGAAAATATTTCTTTAACAAGATCTGATTATGGGTTAATAAATGATAAGATGAATAAAAATTTGCTATTTTAGGTACAATAGTACCTAAGGGACCCAAGAAATGTCTAATTGGAATTATGGGATCCAATTCTTTTGTCACATTGTTATATTTCGAACCATTGAATGGACCAATTCGAAAACAATTGGATGATGACAAAATTATAAAAGATCGGGATTCCTTATTTCGACTCAACAATGTACCAATACCAATAGTTCCTTGATATTTGGAAATTGGTTGAATCTTCGACTTGGAATGGAAGGGGTTGAGATTGGTGCGATCTAATCCCTTATCGGAAATCAATCCCGAACCCACCGTATCATACCTTTTTCCACTATACAAAATAGTGGACTTGACTAACTCCATTCTTATGAAATCGCGAATTAGATCAGTCGCCCTTACCTCAACAAGGGAAGCATGAACCTCTTTTATGGAACCGTTTTGTTTTTGGTTCCAATTCAATACTAAGCAAGTCCGAACTAATTGAATACTTGTGTGATAAATTCCTCGAATTGACTTGCCATATCCATAAAGGATATAATTGACAACTCTAAGTTGGACATTATCCTTTTCCTGCAAGAGATCCTGAGGGAAAAGTGTTGCTAAATTTATCCCATCAGCTATTTCATATGTGACTACGGGCCGAACCAAAACAAAATACTTTTTTTTTTTAGGTGTGATCCGTTGGACATAGATCCAATTTTTCAATTTTTTTGATTCCTTAGAATTTTTTTTTCCCGTTCCTGGTGGTATCAAAATACCACTGTGCCTGGATATCTTATCCGTCTCTCCAGGAAAATGAATATCTCCAGAAAAGATTTTTAGTTCAATACTTTTTTTTTTTCTCTCCACTCGGACTAATCCACCTATTCGGCTTCTTGTATTTAAAGCAAGTCGTGTATCTATTCTAATGATACTACTGTTCCGGACCATTATGGACGAGGATCCGGGTAAAATATGTACTTCTTCGGGAATTAAAAAAACCCGATCTACTTTCATTTGGTATTTCGGACTAAATTCTTTTCCTCCTTGATACTCAATCAAATCCTCTTTTTTTATGATTGAATCTACCTCTGTGGTACCATATTTAGTAATTCCGGAACTGCTTCTTATGTATCGTGGATCATCAAAAAAAGCAAAAATACTATTTTTACATAAAACACCATTTATGGGTATTTCAATCGAAATACCAAAACAGGGTATTAGTTCTTTTTCTCGTTCTTGATCATATTGTAATGGGATGATGAATCTATTTCTTCGCCTTTTCGCCAAGAAATAAGAATTCTCTTGGAGAATAGAAGGATATATGAAATTCCAATGACCATTGGATCTAATTTGATCATATATTGAATAGTCAAGAATTTCCCCATCTTTTTTACTAGAAGTATCCAACAATTTATGTCTTACTCGATCATTAGTCATTGGAAATTCAGAGGTATATCTGTCTTCGACAGAAAAAGAATGAACATTTATTTGATCTTGATCCTTGTGGAGCGAAAAAGAAACTATACTAGATCTGCGCGGACCTCCTGCTAATATCCATAAATGACTTGTTTTTGGTAATAGATGAACGTTACCATATGTATATTCGGGTGCATGGTAGACATCGGTACTCCAGTGCATTTCTCCCTCTGATTCAGAATAAATATGTTTTTGTACCCTCTCTGTAAAATGAAAAGTGGATGTTTCGGCACAAATCTCAGCAATCACTTGTTCTGATTCTACATATTGATCATTTTGGACTAAAATAAAACTCTTTGGTGGAATATTCACATTATGCATAATATCCCGACTCTCAACAATTACATACAAATCCATGGAACATAAAAAAGCAGGATGCCCATGAAGAGTACGTGTGGGATGAACCAAATCCTCATTGAATTTTATTTTTCCATTAGAAGGAGCTCGTACATGTTTGGCAGTACCGCCCGTGAATACTCCGCCGGTATGAAAAGTTCTTAATGTTAGTTGAGTCCCGGGTTCTCCAATTGATTGTCCCGCAATAATACCTACAGCTTCTCCCAATTCGGCCAGGTCGCCATGAGTGGGACTCCGGCCATAACATAATTGACAGATCCAAGATGTACTCCTGCACGTAAAGGGAGTTCTAATATATATTGGTTGTACTCGAGAGGTTATGAATCGATTGACA